AGGAATAATTGGGACTACGGTCTCGAATTTCTTAATAGCAGTATCTATTCGAAACGAATTCTCTAGCATTTGACTCCTTATCACCGAAGAGTTTAGTCGTACACTTGAAAGATAGCCCAGAAAATAGAAGGGATGATTATATAATTGCTTTATATGGATCCTGGCCGGTTGAGACCACAAGTCAAAATGACATTGCCAAAAGTTGACAAGGTGAGATTTCCATTTCTTTATCAGAAGATGAGCCCCCCTTGAAGCCAGAATCGATTTTCCTTGATATCTGACATAATGCATAAAAGGGTCTTTGAACAACCATAGGGTTTTCTGAAAATCGTTACAAAGCACTACTACAAGATATTCTATTTTTGCATAGAAATGTGTTCGCTCAAGAAAGGATCCAAAAGATTTTGATCGTAAATGAAAGGGTTGTTTACGGAGAAAAATGAATATGAATTCACATTCATATACATGAGAATTAGAGAGGAACAAGAAGAATCTTTGATTCTCTTTTGAAAAAAGGGAAATGGAATTTTTTGAAGTAATGAGACTATTTGAATTCCAATACTCGTAGAGAGAGAGTCGCAATAAATGCAACGAAGGAGTATCTTGTATCCAAGAGTGAAGGGTTTGAACCAAGATTTCCAGATGGATGGGGTGGGGTATTAGTATATCTGACACATGATTTAAATGTGATAACTTGTCCTCGAAAAAGGGAAATATTGAATGAATAGATCGTAAATTATGAGATTTTGCTATTTCTTTTTCTTTTAGGGAAGATACCAATCGCAGCGAGAATGGAATTTCCACAACGACTGCAAAACCCTCCGATATCATTTGAGAATCAAAATGATTGTTGTGCCCAACGAATCGATTTTGATTAGAATCATTAACCGAAATAATCAAACGATTCTGTTGATGCATTCGAGTAATTAAACGTTTCACAATTAGTGAACTGGATTTATTGTCATGATCTAAATTTTCCACCGGTTCATAAAGAATCGATCCATTTAAAGCATGACCATGAGCAAGCGCGTAGATATATTCCTGAAATAGAAACGGATATAGGAAGTATTGTTGCCGAAATCCATCCATTTCTAAATATCCTTGTAGTTCCTCCATTTCCATTTGAAATTACACTTGAACCAAATGGGGGATTTCTTGAGTTATCAAATAATACATAGTACGATACGGTCAGAACAAGGTATATAGTAAGAAAAGAATGGATACCCCGGAGCCAGAAAGGACAATCAACGGATCCTATTTCCATCCAATTTATTTATGTTCGTTATAGTTACAAGAGATGGTTAGAAATCCTTTATTTTTACAACCCGATCACTCTTTTGACTTTGGAATAATGAATTTTGATCAGTATACCGTTTCTTCTACACATTCGTCTCCACTACATAATAGAGAACATAATAGAGAATAGTTAGGATTCATGAAAAAAAAAAGGAATTGATGATCCACTCACAAGAGAACCCTTTCCCACATCAGGCACTAATATATTTTTAACGTCTAATTAGATCGGGTAATCATTCGAATTAAGAACAAACAGAAGCTCGTTGCTTTTGGTTTCCCTATAATTGGAGCTATAGGGCTCTATCCATTTATTCACTCGACCCAACTTGAATTGATTTGACCCCTTTCCAAGAAAAGAATCAAAACAAGATTTTGTATCGATCCGTTAAGGATGAAGTATTCTAAGAGTTCTCCATTGATACGACATGCTGTTTTTTCCTTTCATTCCCTTTCAGGATCAGTCGTGGTCTTACAAACTCTACCAATGGTATGGACGAATCCGTTGCTTCATCAAAATGTGTAAAAGACCATAGCCGCACTTAAAAGCCGAGTACTCTACCGTTGAGTTAGCAACCCATATAAATAGGGTGTGTAGATACGATCGGAATAAAAAATAAATAAAGAGATTTGATTGCCCGACCTCGTCAAAACATTGAACTAGCAACAGATCAAAAAGAAAGATTTGATGATCAATTGTGAACATAAAAATGAACAGAGATCAGATGAAAATACAACAGATTCTGGGAGAAATTATAGAGAAAATCTAAATAGATGTAAAAATTGATAGACTACCCATACTCTATTTTTTTTTTTTCATTATATTAACTAAGATACTTCTTGTGTCACAACGAAATTGACGAACCCATCGTTTGAGTGAAATAAAGAAACAAACTTATGAAATGTGGATAAATAGATCTATTTATCCACGATCGAATTATATTTGTTCGATACACCATTGTCAATATGAATTGAATGTTGAGAAAACCAATTCAATAAATAAAACAAGGACTTGTGTTGGAGTGACACTACAACATAGATAAGGGATGAAGTATGAGTGGGGAAATAAATAAGGAATTCCGGTAGGAAAAAAATGTCAGGTTTATTCAATATTTATTCAATAGAGGTACAATAAGCAAGATTGACCTTTTGTTTGTTGGTGGAGTCCCAACGAAAACCATCTGATTGATGGTAATCCCATAATTTCCCAGTTATTTCATCTATTCACTCAATCTTTTTTCTATCTGTCTCATATCAAGAGAAGATTTTTTTTTATAGTTCTATGATACGGGGTCATGTGAGAGCAACAATGAATAGAGAATAGAGAAAAAAAATAAGGAATGGTGGAGAAACAATTAGACAAAGCTAGATACTGGGCACCCCCCCCCCTTTTTTTTTATTTCATTAATTTCATTTGATTAATTCGAAATTCCTTAAATACCTCCGCCTTCTTTGAAATATCATGAACAGTTCCTGTAGGTTGAGCGCCTTTTTCAAGGAAATATAGAATAGCGGAAACATTTGAATAAGTTTGGTTCTTTATCGGATCGTAAAAACCCACTTTACGAAGATCTCTTCCCTCTCTTCGGGATCGAACATCAATTGCAACGATTCGATAGATGACTCATTGGGATAGACATAAATGAACAACCCCCCCTAGAAACGTATAAGAGGTTTTCTCCTCGTACGGCTCGAAAAAGAATGATTCGAATTTATGTATTGTAGTGGCAAATAGATCCACAAAATCATCAATTAGACTATGATTTGAGTCATTTTTTTTTGTTCTTCCTTCCTGAAAAAAAAAAAAAGAAATCTCATTCGTACTCATAACTCAAGTTGGGTAATTCTCAAAGAGCTCGAAGGGAAATCCTTAAACATTTATTGAGCCGTCTCTAACCTCTTTTGTTTGTCTCGCCTAGAATCGATTTTTTTTCTTCCCCATTCTGATCTAGTTGTTGAGACAATTGAAAACGGTGTTTCCTTGTTCCGGTATCCTTTATTTTATCTTTGCTTTGAATCCTTGGGTTTAGACATTACTTCGGTGATCCTTAATTGTTTCAAAAGGGTAGCAACATACCTTTTGTTATTTCGTTCTATGGAAACGATTGATTCCCCTGTGATACACTTTTGATCGGAATTGGTAAAACTATTTCGACAAATTCATTTTACTTTTTTTTTTTTACTTGTTCGAACTTGATCCTTTCAATTTCTATACCGAAGATATACTTACGAAGTTGTTCCAACTTATTGATTGGCATTAACCCTAGATCCTTCTCTCTGCTAAATGAACCAATTCTTTATGCTCGAGCTCCATCATGTGCTATATTATAATTATATTATTTTATTACAACCCCAAAATTGGGGTCCTAGTGGAATAGAACAAACTATGTCGAGCCGAGAGCATCTTCTTTGATATATAAAATGGTGGGTACAAGAATCCACAGCCGATAATGTCCTTCAAGTCGCACGTTGCTTTCTACCACATCGTTTCAAACGAAGTTTTACCATAACATTCCTCTAATTTTGGACCGGTATGGAATTGATTCAATATGGAATCATGAATAGTCATTGGCTCAATCGGTATATAGTATATGAAGTCCTCCATACTTTCATTTTCATAGATGGATCTGGAGAAGTCTCAGCAAGAATATAATTTAACCCCATATTTTATTAGAAGAATGAAACACATTTATAAAAAACACGAAGAAATGCGTTGCTTAACACTTCTTTACATCTTCAACAGATTGTTAGGGATGATGAATCATGAAAGATCCAATTCTTTCTCAAACAACTAAAACTAAAGAAGGGTCTTTAATTAGATTACCGATACCGGAACAGAATGAGTCATTAACCAAATAAGCTATTCCAATGACCGGGAAAGATCGCAAGTGACTCGATAGGATAGATTCACCAATGTCACACTTCTTCGAGTAGAAAGAATTTATAAGGAATCATAAAAAACAATTTCAAGAATTTCCTACTTCAACATCATTACTGGAAATAAGTTTTCCAGTAAAGACTGAATTGAATCTCTAAATCCATCAACAAGTCGGTACAACGAGGATCTAAAAATGTTTAGCAGATATCTGATTAATTAAATCAGACGCGAATTTGATCATCATAAGAGACCTCTATGTTTCCTTTCCGATTGAATCATCAATAATTTAAACCAGATAAATGGGTCAAGAAACAAATCAAATTGTTTTGTTTTCTTGGGGATGGATAGAAGGGGCTCATGAAAGAAAAAATGAAGGTCGGTATTCTTTCAGGTATTCTTTCATCTGATTGATAAAATCAGAATCGTAGGAGTCTGATTTTATCGTATTCATCAGATACACCAAACAAGTGTTACCGGGGGTAATCGTGGGTATTTAAGGGATCGCAGATCTTTTTCGCCAAAACTGAAACACCGGTGTCACTGATCACTGAAATAGAACAATAACAATACATATAGGCATGGTTCATTTTCTACAGATTTTTCCTTACTTCAGATTCAGGAATCTTTCCATAAAGTAAAGTGAATGTATGAATCTCCCCCCTCCCCCAATTGATCGCTACATTGATTTCCAATTATTCATTGGAGCCAAATCAAATACAAAATAAAAGAAATTAGGTCCAAAGAAAATAATCTGTTCCGTATTGAATTTTCTTGTTTGTTAATAAGATCCGGATGACAAGGGTCTTGAAATTGATACCTTCCTTTCCTTTGCGGATTAACTCATATCGACACGAATTCCATGGGGATCATGAATCATATCCAAAGCCAATTTAAAAGGGTCTTCTTATGGGATGCTATCCTGTCTTGTATAAGTACAAAGCAAAATGGGTTCATATCAATTCGTTGTTACTATTTTGTTTGATTTTGTCCCACCCCAGTCTCAGGAGCTTTAATTCCAGCGATGGAATTAATACCAAGAACCCCCCCGTTTTTTAGGATTCAGGATCCACATAGAATTAGTCATTTTGTCTACCCTATCTTTATTTATATTTACTTTAGGGAAGGTAGAGACTTCTCTTTTATTTCGCATTTCGACTCAGAATGCATCATGTGAGAATCCAAATATCATAGATGTGGGGCATAAAGTTTATCCAAATGACTAACTAACCTTCAATATGAATATGGGCGAGGGGGCGAACATACGCTGAATGGCCCACCCAGTTTTTTTTTTTTTTGAATTTCACTTTGATCTTTGTTCCCATCCTACCTATATCAAAAAAGATATTTATTTCCATCCACATGTCATTGATACTCGATCCGTTTGTTTGTGAGAAACAAAATCGAAAGGGAAGATATGATTCTATAGAAGAATCATTAGAAATCACAAAGAAAGATTGGATCACATTGTATCCAACATTACACCCTTAAACAGAAGATTCTTAAAAAGAACAATCTTTGTTATGATAGAATTGGTCTGGGACGGAAGGATTCGAACCTCCGAGTAACGGGACCAAAACCCGTTGCCTTACCACTTGGCCACGCCCCATTTTTATTTCTATTCGACACCGATAAACACTAATATCGGTATTGGTTGTTCGTCAATTCCAGCCCAAATATCTATTGAATTGGTTGTTGCTATGATTCTACACATGTAGATGTAGAATCAAAATGAATTTATTGATCATTACATATAATTCAATTAAGATATTGTATGTAAGGTATGATTCCTTCTATTCTCATTTGAGAATTGAAGGATTTTTGATTGAGGGAGTTCAAAGAAAAAGAAAGATTTTGCGGCCTACTTTCCCTTCTTTCTTCATTTTCCCCTTATATCAATAACCCAATAATAATGAAATTTTCTCCAAGAACAAAATGTTTGTTATGCTTAATATCTTTAGTTTGATCTGTCTTAATTCTGCCCTTCATTCGAGTAGCTTTTTCTTCGCCAAATTGCCCGAAGCTTATGCTTTTTTCAATCCAATCGTAGATGTTATGCCAGTCATACCTGTGCTCTTTTTTCTCTTAGCCCTTGTTTGGCAAGCTGCTGTAAGTTTTCGATGAGATCTTTAATACTGTCTTAGAAACATTCATGATTTATTCGATAAAAAAAAATGATATTCTTAAGAGTTGATAAGATCAGATAATGAACCCTCGACTCAAACATGGAAATTCTTTTGGATAACCGAGATGAATCGGAATCACCTCATTTCTTCATTCCTTCTGGGGGTCGAAGACCCTATGTATGGTCCCTACAATACCTAATTGTAGGTATGAGAGATCATTTTGTTAACGAAAGAATCAGAATCTTATTACAAATTCATTCCTGCAAATTCCTTATGTTTTCTAGAAACCGCTTCTTTTCTTGGTGTCAAAACGGAATATGTGGTACAAAAATGGAGAATCTATTCCCCTATTTCCCCCAAAATGATCTTGGAGATTGTGTAATGCTTACTCTCAAACTCTTCGTTTACACAGTAGTGATATTCTTTGTTTCTCTCTTCATCTTCGGATTCCTATCTAATGATCCAGGACGTAATCCTGGACGTGATGAATAAAAAAATCAGGGGTTTTTCCTTGCTCGATTTCTGAATTTTCTTAGGATTTTATTTCTCCATTCCATACATTTAACTATGAGAAAGGGGGTTAGAGATTTTTTCGAATTCGAAAGGGAAATATCAAGTGATCAGAAGAAACGGAGAGAGGGGGATTCGAACCCTCGGTACAAATAATTCGTACAACGGATTAGCAATCCGCCGCTTTAGTCCACTCAGCCATCTCTCCCAATTTTAAAAGGATAATTCATATGTGACGCGTGAAGTAAAGGTTGATAAAAGTTTTTCCTTATCTTTCTTTATATAGACGAATTTGATCAATCATCAATTCCCTTTAGATAATGATTCGAAACAGATATCTCCAATAGAAAGAGTCCCTCTTTGATTTCGTCCGAAAAGTTCTTTCTTTTATTCCCCCGGCCTGGCCAGTACCTAGCCAGGCCATTCCTTGTTCCAATGAATCATAGATCAAATGATTTATTTGATTTGAAAACGAAAATGCTTGTTATTGAAGCAGCAACAAGGCTATTTCCATTCCTATGATAGGAGTGTCATTTCTTATTATGTTTTTCCTTTTCTCGATTTACTTAAATGGAATAAAAAAAACATATTTTTTTCTATTATAATAGAACTCATATATTTCTTCAAAGAACATGTTTGAACCTGAACCCTTGAGTCCACAACCAAAACAATAGGATTTTTCACTCGATCCAATCG